TTTGAATCAATTGGAAGATAAAAAAGACCATTATTATGAATTTTATCCATTATTTGGTCCTTATTAGCGGGTTCAACCTGAATATTTTTATTAATTTTACACAAAAATTTTCTATCTTTATTTTTTTCCATATATATAATATCGCTTTTTCCTAGACAATTCTTGCTAGGAATATTCTTGAGTATGTTAAAAAATTTTTCTTTATTTCTGGTAGAATTTTCTTGGTTCTTATTTGTTTCTAATGCTGATCTATAAATATAGGAGTTATTCTTAGTTTCAGAATGAATATATTTATATGATAAAAGATCATATCTATAGTTTTTTTGAAAATTCTCCTCTTTATTTGGTAATAAATACACTGTCGAATTTTGTTTTTTTTTTGAATCAAGTAATTGGTCTTTTTCCGAGGAATACCATTTGTTTAAATCTTTATTTTGAGACGTATGGCATTGATTGATTCTATTTCGCCATTTTTGGGGGATTAATCTAGACGATGTAATCTGAGATAAATCGTATTGATAATGACCTCTTAACCAGTTTTTCCATGGATTCATTCCAGAATTTGGAAGTTTCTTATGTCTTACTTCGGAATGAAATATTCCTTGTCTTCCAAAAAAATCCTTTATTTCAGTCTTAAGAAAAAAAGACGGTCCATTATATTGAAAAATAGATCTTAACTTATTGAAGTTAATAATTTGGGTTTGCGATAATTTTAAAAATACATATTTTTGTGACAAGTAAGATAAATCAAAAAAAATATCGGACTTCCGCTTACTATTTCTAAGATTATCAAAAGCCCTTTTTATAGTCATAGGCGAAATAAAGTCAATTTTATTTTGTTTTGTTTTATTAATCCTTTCTTGATTTGTTTCATTATTGTCAATGTATTTATCATTATCAATAATTTTTTTTGTTGATTTGATAAAAAGTTGTAGAGCGATTCTGCGCGTATTAATGATACATAGAAAGATATCTATGTATATTTTTTCAATGAAAAATTGAACTATTAATTCAATATTTTTTCTTTTTAATATTTTAAAAATTTTTGGGGATGATTCTGCATTATTCTTTTTCTTTTTTTTGATTCCTGACGTTACTTTTTTTTTTTTTTTCATTATTTCTATTTCATTTCTGATTGTGTTTCTTCTATCAATCCTATGTTTCATTTCTTTTTCTGCCTGTGAATAATTTGTCCAACCTGTAGATCCAATTTGACTAAGTGATTCATGAATTATCTGATTGCTTATTATGGAACCCTTTTCTGTTTGAATTTCACTTGATTCATATCTTTCTCTCGATATAAATTCTCTCCGTATAAATAATGGAATTTTCTTGCTGTTTAAAAGTTCTTTTATTATTCGTTTTACAAATAAAAATGCTTTTGCTTCTTTCTTTTTTATTTTTTTAAAAATTCTTCGAACTCTCAAATTTAATTTTCTGATTTCGACTTTATAGTCTATATCTTTTAAAATGGGTTCAAAAAAGGAAGGTGTTTTTCGAGGAGGACCAAAAGGATATTCCGTTTCCGTTCCCAAAACTGTTAAAAAACAAGAATCAAAATCATCTTGTTGCTTTAGATCTCTATCAGAATCATAGAGTCCTAGCTTAGATCTGTGCCAAGGTTTCAAATAAAAAGGATATAGGATTTTTATCTGAAAACCTCTTCTTAACCAATTTTTAGGTAATTTTGTTTTGGAGAATTGAAGACCATTAAAGGTGCATTTTAGATAAATTTCTCTATTCCAATCTTGGAAATCCTCATACCATTCCGGCGATTGCCGTAATAAAATACGGACAATATTCTTAGCTATTATCAATAAGGGTAATTTAATATATCTTCTAAAAATTGATTGAACTAGTAATAGAATACTTCTTGTTTTTTGTGCATGTGGAATGTTCTCCCAGAATTCCATTGTGTCTTTCTGGGTGCTTTTTTTACTTTTGAATTGTTGATCTAAAATTCTGTATTCTGGCTTTTTCCCGAACCAACCTCTAATACTAAAAAAAAGTTTGATTAGGTCGGATATAGGAAAAGGAAAATCTTCCATTTTTTCCAAAAAAAGCGGGGAATGGGGATTTCTTTGAGACGGTCCCCAAATAACAATTTTACGCCTTTGAGTGCGCATAGATCCTTTGATTACGGATCGACGAAAATCTGGTTCTTCCAAATAACTTATAAAACCCAAATCTCTATTAAATTTTCTATAAAGATTATAATTCTTGAAATTAGAGTTCTTAAAAGTTCCTAAATTTCGTCTCGAACGATTTAAAAAAGCTGTACGTTTAAATCTTCTTGTTCGAAGCTGGTGCGACATCCCTTGCATTAGGCCTTGTTCTTTTCGTCGTTTTTTAAAATGTTGGTGCAACTCGTTGATTAATTTGTATGACCATCGAGGGAGTTTTTTACCGATTTCATTTATTCCACTAGATTTTTTTTTACCTTTAGGGTTAGTTAGAATTGCATTCAATGAAAAAATTAACTTATTATTTGAATCAATTT